TATATATTGTATTGTTCCATTTGATCTTTTTTAGGTCTCTACTCACCTCGATGGTTATGTGCATGATATCCCTTGAAGCATATATGCGATAGATAAGCTCCTGTAACCATGCTATATTCGCTTGCGCTTGCCTGAACAGAATTTCTTTCTCAAAGAAATGGAATGTATAATTCCACAAAAAGTCTTTTTTCACGAGGTATAACTAACTATTCCTATATTATCTGTTACAGAATCAGACCATGGATCAATTCCCCTTTTCTTACATTTTGAAGTCTTGAATGCACCCATAATTCTGAGCTTCATGTTCCTCCTCCCAAGATACATGTCAGAGCCGGGGGCATCCCAATCAAATTAAATGGGATGACAGTTTCTCAGTCTAAATCTGTCAAATGAAAATTTTGATCAAATCACACATCGCAATATACTAGGCCCTCTAATTCCCTAAGGGGCTTATCTAAAATATTCGCAATATAACTAGGAAGACGTTTCAAATACCACACATGAGTCACTGGACATGTCAGTTTGACGTATCCCATTTGGTACCTTCGTATCCGAGAATCAACAAATTCCACTCCGCATTCTTCACAAAATTTCGGGTCTTCTTTTTCAGTCCCAATCCCTCGGTAATTTCCACAAGCACAAATCCCACTTTTTATGGGTCCGAAAATTCTTTCACAAAACAATCCATCTTTCTCCGGTTTATTAGTTTTATAATGAAAAGTATAGGGTTTTGTCACCTCTCCGACTATCTCTCCATTGGGTAAAATTTTTTTTGCCCAAGCCATGATTTGTTGAGGGGAAACTGGTCCAATTCGAAGTTGTTGATGTTTATACTGGTCGATCATAGAATAGAAATTCTGATTCATTGAGATCAAGCTTCCTTCCTGTCCATCTGAAAGTTCTTTTCAGATACAAGGAAATGATTCAGTTCCAGGGACAAAGATCGTAGTTCTCGAACGAGCAATCGAAAAGATTCTGGAGCACCCTCTGGATTAGGTACTGTTGCTCCAATAATCGTAGCACCAAGTACTTCCTGACGAGCTCTAATATGATCAGATTTATAAGTAAGCATCTCTTGTAAAATATGAGCAACACCAAATCCCTCTAGAGCCCAAACTTCCATTTCTCCTACTCTTTGTCCCCCTTGTTTGGCCCTCCCTCTAAGGGGTTGTTGTGTAACAAGTGCGTAATGCCCACTGGAACGTCCATGGATTTTATCATCAACTTGATGAATTAATTTTAGGATATAGGACTTTCCTATTAGAACAGGTTGTTCAAAAAGATCTCCCGTTCTTCCATCAAATATTCTGCTTTTTCCCGGGTATTCGGGTTCAAATACCCATGGATTTTTTGTTTTCTTACTGGCTTCATATAATTCAGAAAACACTAGTTTTCTTGAGGCCTCTTGCTCATATCTCTCATCAAAAGGTCCTATTCTATAATGTTTATTTAGGAGATCCCCCGCTAACCCGAGCGAACATTCAAATATCTGTCCCACATTCATTCGTGAGGGGACTCCTAATGGGTTGAATACCATATCAACGGGCGTTCCATCTTGCAAATAGGGCATATCTTGTCTAGACAAAATCTTAGAAATTATACCCTTATTCCCATGCCTTCCAGCTACTTTATCACCTACTTTGATTTCACGTTTCTGTGAAATATATACACGAATCTTTTCTGGATTAGAATTGGAAACTCCCTTTCTATGGATCCATCTCACATCAATAACTCGACCCCTTCCTCCTATAGGTAGTCTTAGAGAAGTTTCTTTTGAAGTGGATACCTGAATACCAAGTATAGCTCGTAATAATCTATCCTCCGGAGCATATGACGATTCGCTCGCTGTCTGAGGTGTTAATTTACCTACTAAGATATCACCTGTTTCTATCCAAGATCCCAGCATCACAATTCCATTTCTGTCTAAATTTTGGAGTAAACGAGCCTCTAAATGCGGGATATCCTTAGTGATTCTTTCAGGACCTTGGCTTGTTACATGAGTCTGAATTTCATATTTCCGGATGTGAAAAGAAGTATAAATATCTTCATAGACCAGACGTTCGCTAATTAGTACTGCATCTTCAAAATTGTAACCTTCCCATGGCATATAAGCTACTAATACATTTTTTCCTAAAGCGAGTTCCCCACCAGCTGTAGCCGCACCGTCCGCTAGAATTTGTCCCTTTTTAATGTATTTACCCCGCTGAACCTGAGTTTTTTGATGCATACAAGTATTTTTGTTGGAACGTTGATACATAACTAATGGAATGCTTATAGTATCCCCATTACTTGAGAAAATGATCTTTTGAGTATCAGTATAAATGATTTTTCCCTTGCGTTCGGCTATAGCTGAAATCCCCGAATCTAGAGCCGTTTGGCCTTCCAACCCAGTTCCAACAATGCACTTCTCGGACCGAGAAAGGGGAACTGCTTGGCGCTGCATATTAGAACTCATTAAAGCTCGATTCGCATCATTATGCTCGATAAAAGGAATGAGGGAAGCTCCAATAGAAAAATATTGGAAAGGAAAAATGCTTCTAAGATGAATCTCTTCCCATGCAATAGTCAGGAATTCTTGACGATATCGAGCTGGAACAACCTGTTGTTCTTGAATACCCCGATTCAAGGCCAAAGAATTTCCTGCTGCTACCATATAATATTCATCTCTATTTGGTGATAAATAAACCATCTGTGCATTTTTTGATCTATCAGATAATTCATAAAACGGACTCTCTATAGATCCCCAATAACCAACCTTCACATGAATAGCTAATGATCCAATAAGTCCAACATTGATTCCTTCGGACGTGTCGATTGGGCAAATACGTCCATAGTGACTCGGGTGGATATCTCGTATCCGAAAACTAGCAGTTCGCCCCGTCAATCCTCCAGGACCCAAATAACTCCATTTTCGCCCATGAACGATTTGTGTCAACGGATTAGTTCGATCCAAAACTTGAGATAAAGGGTGTAGGCCAAAAAACGATTCATAAGTAGTTGTTAATGAAGTTGAAGTTACCAAATTTTGAGGAGTCGGTATCAATTTATGCCTGATTGCTCCACATATAGTTCCTCGAACCGTATTCTCTAAACGAACAAGAGCCAATCCGAATTGATCCTGTAATAGATCTGCTACAGAACGAATACGTTTATTTCTCAAGTGATTCATATCGTCAAGTGTACCCATTCCCAATTTCATTCCAATCAAATGATCCACAGCAGCCAATAGATCTCGTGGTAACAAGAATGTATTGTTTTGGGGTATATCAAGATTAAGTCTCCGGTTCATATTTCGTCGACCAATCTTTCCTAATTCACATCTTTGTTGAAAAAATTTCTTTTGTAATTCCTTGCATAAGGACTCAGAAAATACCGGATCCCCCCCTACACAAGCAAATTGTTGATAAAATTCCAAAATAGCATTTTCTTTTGACCCAATCTTTTTTTTCTCTTTATCATTCGGGAAAGACAAGAAAATTTCAGGGTAACAAACATTATCTAGAATTTCTCTTATATTCAAACCCATAGCTGATGATAGAACTAGAATAGATATTTTTTGTTTTCTACTTACACGGGCCCATATCCTTGCTTTTCTATCAATTTCTAATTCCGACCTTCCCCCCCAATCCGATATTATAGTACAAGTATAGACAGAAATTCCGTTATGTTCCAACTCTGAACGGTAGTAAATACCGGGACTTTGCAATATTTGGTTGATCACAATTCGGTATATTCCATTTACTATAGAGGTTCCAAAAGAATTCATTATAGGGATGTTTCCAATAAAAACGGTTTGTTCTTGCATATTTCTACCGGTTTTCCAAATTAAGACCGCGGGGACATATAATTCAGAAGAATATGTGAGTGATTCATACACAGCATCTCTTTCTTTTATCAAGGGCTCTACCAATTGATATGTTTCCACAAATAATTGAAATTCAATTTCTTGATCTCTATCTTCAATTTTTTGAAACTTATGAAATTCTTCCGTCAAGCCCTTATTAATGAACCTACAAAATCCCTCAAATTGTATCTGACTAAATCCAGGTATTGTGGACATTCCCTCATTTCCATTCTGGAGCATCTTAATCTGAAATTTCCTATTTATTGAAAAAATCCCATTATTGGCTTGGCTCACTATTCATCGAACCCTACCGATTGATCTAGCAATGATGGAATGGATATTCTGTTTACTGAATCACATAAAATTTGAGTCAACTCCATCCATATATATCATACGTATGAACGGAAGCAAGACAGAAAAATGGAGGGCATTTTTGATACAAGTTCAAATTTGAGCTTGAGCCAGGTACAAATAAAAAGAAATGGAAATTGATAAAGCATTCCTGGGAAAAATTCTGTCACTTAGGCTGATGGAGTCTTTTATCGGATGTCAAAATTGATTCAATTTATACCTAATTCTTTTATTATGATATTACGATCAAGGGTACAAAAAAATAAAAATTCAATGAATTAAGGATTCAATCTGCTCTCTATGAATGAGATAAAAACAGAAGAATCAGGAACAGCATAGAGTTTCCCCTTTTTTTAGCACACGCAATTGAATGTTCAAAAAGGAATTCGCAAATCTTTTTTTGATCGTATAATTTCTAAAATACAATGGAATTGCATACGTATTACGTATATAGTCATAGGAGTAATCTTTAGGAAGTACATGCCAATATAGCTATCTAGCTATCCGTATATCACATCTTTTATCATAATTGAACTTGGTGCAACATAGGTTAGGTCGCACTCTATCATAATGTCTATCTTCTATTCATATTCAAGTACTATATAGGGATATGTGCATAAGAAATAGAACCGGGTTCGGTATTCACGTATAAAAATTTCTGTTCTGGGGTTTACATATGACCATATATTTTCTTATAATTAGAATTGATAATGATTAGTCGTAAATCAATTGGATTTTGCATCCATTAACCATTAAGGTAATACAAATGGATATACAAAATGAAGAGCTATTCGCTAATTCAAAGTAAGTAAGAGTAAAAGAGTAATTAAGTAAATAGTTAATGAAGTCAAGAATGAATTATTCTAAATTGCCCTGCATTTTACAGTCTGTGACCGGGGCCGGGAATCTTTTCACTTTTCTATAGATCTATCGAATCTATAGAAAAGTGAAAAGAGAAGGTAAGTTTTTAAGCGACGCGTGTTTTGAGATAAAATCAATCGAAGAAAAGGATAGGATAGAAAAAGGATCCAATAAAAAAGAGGAATTCTTTTTTGGAAAAGGATAAGTACAATGGGATTCAAGATCCAAAAAGAAAAGAAATTAAGAAAGTAAAAAATTTAAATCAAAACAAAATGAGGAAAGGAATAGAAATAGAAAATAGAAAGAAATAGAAATATATAGAATATAAGTATAAGAATATATATATATATAATTTATATATAATATAATTAATATATAATATAATATATAATTATTCTAATTATATTCTAATTATAGAATTTTATCTAATTATAGAATTTTATAGAATTTCTTTATCTTTATCCATTTTGGATGGAATTTGGCGGCATGGCCAAGTGGTAAGGCGGGGGACTGCAAATCCTTTATCCCCAGTTCGAATCTGGGTGTCGCCTGATCAACAAAAAAATACTTGAAATTTATTAATCCTGTTGATCGAACTTGACGAATTCTTGCCCCGTAAAAGCATAGGCAAGGGCTAGGTCTGTTGATACTTGATTTTGAGAACTCGTAGGGCCTATAAAAGCCTGTCATCTTTTTTCTCAAAATCTGGGTTCTGAGTGTGGCTCAAAAAGGTACCAAGAAATCTGAAGCAACCCAATCTTATTAATGATTGATTTGGGCTATTCTGAATTGAATCAAATAAAAGAAATAGTGAGAATTCATTCTGGGTATCAGAACTATGAAAGTAAGAAGTCGGAAATCTTGGTATCCAAAGGTTCCTAAGAGACACTCCTTTTTGGCTACTAAGGTTGAAGAAAGGATTCTAAAAAAGACTATAAAGACTCCCTAATTATTTTAAACTAGAACTTTCTTAATATTGAGGTAGTGTCTACTAACTCTGTTTGCGATGAAATTAGATTGGATAGGCTGATGGTAAATTCATTGAATAATTGTGACAAAGAACTGAAGATACTTTGTATTCAGACTGACTAGAGGCTCTGAGTGCTGCTCATAAATTTAATCAGAATGGTTGAATGGCTCTTCTTTCTATTTACTATTTATATATTTTTTTATATATTTTTCTTTTTTTTTTTCAATTCTTTCTTATTCAATAGAATTCTATTGAATAAGAAATCTAGGAACTTTTTATGAGTAGATTCATGAAATTGTTTCATAAAGAACCGTAAGTAAGAATCCTATTTTTCTTTCTATTTCATTTATATTGAGTATAGATAAAAGATCTTCCTATGTTATACTATGTTAGACTCTTCAATTCGCGACGATAAATTTATTTGATATTGTTATTCATAATATTGTTAGTATCATCAAGATGCAATTCATACCTTTGAATTGATAGGAGTCCACTTTATCATCTCTATGGGATTAGATCCCGAATTATTGTATCCCGAATTATTGTGAAAGAAGAAAACAAAGAGATTATGGAAGTCAATATTCTTGCGCTTATTGCTACTGCGCTGTTCATTTTAGTTCCTACTGCCTTTTTACTTATCATATACGTCAAAACAGTCAGCCAAAATGATTAATTTGAATGAAACTTGAATTATTCATTTTTATCAATGATTGAAGAAATGAAAGGGTTTAAAACTCTAGTTAAGTCTTAAATGAAATGTGGAATCAGAAGTATCTGAGATAGTGTGGTAGAAAGAGCTATATATAGCTCTTTCTACCACACTATACAATTGAGTATTGTAGAATATTTCATATTCATTCATATTCTTAGTACATAAAACATAAAGTTGTATTGTATACAGAAAGAAGCTTTCTCTTATATAGATCAATTGACAATAGATATCTATATCTAAGTAATAATATATATTAGACGTACATCAAAATGAAATAACACTTGAATTTTCTATTTTTTCTCTACACCCATTTGTATACATTTTGATCAATCCAAAAGAATTGCAAGCCCAACTTCTTGAATTCCTGATTCTTTATATCTCTTCTTATGCTTATGGATCCGGGGGCCCATCGAAAGAATTAATGTAGGAAGAAGAGTACAGGCATATACTATATACCATATAAATACCATATAATATACATATCATATATTAGAGAATTATAGAAATCTAAGAATATTAGAATAATATTAGATAATATCTAATAATAAATAATATTAGATAATATCTAATAATAAATAAAGAAGACTATTTAATTATTTAAAATTATTTAATTTTAATTATTTAATAGAGGATTAATTAGAAATCTAATAGAAATCTAATACTAGTAATATATCTAAAAAATAATATCTAAATATAGATAAACTAAAGTAAGTCAAGTTTTTTTTAAGCTTTCGCAAAACGATTACAATTGATACAAATAGA